TACACCAACCACTACAGTTAGATTTATTAGATTTGTTGCTAAAATATCGGTATTAAGCCCGAAACTCCCAGCGGATGGCCAGTGAGCTAAAAAAACGAAAGAATGGGTTACATTTTTCATATGCTCTCCTCTTATAGATAGGACGAACAAAGAACAAAGTTTTTCGATCACTTACTTCGCTCGCCCTTTTTTGATCGGTTTTTTTAATGCAATTTTTTTTTAATGCAAATAGATTCAATCTAGTAATTTATTTTAGATTAAGTCTTAGGTCTCGTTTGACCTGTGAAAGACCTCCTTTGTTGAAATGTTCTCAAAATTCCTAAAATAAAAGGAAAAAGACTTTCCACTGTCCTAAACTAAGGACGGGAAGGAAGAAGGCGAGCATATCCTCTAAATTGATCATCCTCAAATCAGCCCTTCCTGGGGTGGGGTATTGTCTGTCCCAATAAATAGATAATTCCAGGAGTAATAAATAGGAGTAAAGTATTGATATAATTGGAATTGCAGAAGCAAATACCAATTTACTAAAAAAAGAAAAAAGTATCTAATCTAAAGCACTCATTTTCTTTTTTAGGATTAAACAAAAGGGTTCGCAAATAAAAGTGCTAGTGCCACAACTAGTCCATAAATTGTTAAAGCTTCCATAAAAGCTAGACTAAGCAATAAAGTACCTCGTATTTTACCTTCTGCTTCTGGCTGTCTCGCAATACCTTCTACAGCTTGTCCTGCAGCAGTACCTTGACCAACTCCAGGCCCAATAGAAGCAAGCCCTACGGCCAATCCAGCAGCAATAACGGAAGCAGCAGCAATTAGTGGATTCATGGTGAGTTCCTCGTGTCAAAAAAAAAAAGAAATGGTTAAGGATACAATCAACCAAGAAATTCTTACTTCTAAGCTCTATTGGGGAGAAGTAACTAAAAAGTACAAATTGAAATGATAATCTGAATTGTCCGAACTACTTCGAGATCTCATTTTTAGTTTCTAATCATTAGAGGTTTGTGTAAATCCATATGATTCTTATTATTCTATTTCTCTTTCTTTCCAACCAACAACTCTTTCATTCCATCCTTCTTTCTTTACTCTTCGATATCCTTGAGTTCCTATTATTTCCCCTATAATCTAATCCATAATAAAAGACGAAATAGAGGAAGAACCCCTATTGAAATCGACCTAATCCAAATCCAATAGGAATTAAATCAAGATATACAATTGATAACAATATGCTGCATAGAACTGGATATGGAATCCAATTCCATATAGAGGGAATTCGATATATCGGATTAGATAATGAATCTAACTTAGGAATATATAATATCCCATATACACTTGTTTCTTCTATTTTGCGTATTTTCTTATTTTCTATTGAATCGGATTCGAAAATCATTCCTTAAAGTGGAAACCCGCACAAAAGATGACTGGACTTCTAGACATTAAGGATATAGATCTAGCCTGACTCCGCCCCCCTTAATGCATATATACTTTGACAATTCCGTAATATAGTCTATTCTCTCTCCTACAACTCTAGGTTGTATATTCATACGCATTTCTAACTATTTTGTTTTCCAACCAAGCGGATTATCTGGAACCATGCATGAATTGAGCTAAGCTAAAAAAAAAGATTATTTCGAAAACTAGTCAATTCAATGATGACCCTCCATGGATTCACCTATATAGGCTGCGGCTAACGTTGCAAAAATAAGAGCTTGAATACCGCTTGTAAATAATCCAAGAAACATGACCGGTATAGGGACTACTAAGGGGACTAAAGAAACAAGAACAACAACGACTAATTCATCCGCCAATATATTCCCGAAAAGTCGAAAACTAAGCGATAATGGTTTTGTGAAATCTTCTAGGATGTTAATTGGTAAAAGGATTGGAGTTGGTTTAATATATTTCTCGAAATAACTCAATCCTTTTTTGCTAAGACCCGCATAAAAATATGCCGCTGACGTGAGTAAAGCTAAAGCAACAGTAGTATTTATATCATTCGTGGGCGCTGCTAATTCCCCATGGGGTAACTGTATAATTTTCCAAGGTAAAAGAGCACCCGACCAATTCGAAACAAAAATAAAAAGGAACATAGTTCCAATAAAGGGAACCCAGGGACCATATTCTTCTCCAATCTGAGTTTTGCTCAAGTCTCGAATAAACTCAAGCACATATTCGAAGAAATTCTGACCGTCGGTCGGGATGGTTTGTGGATTCCGAACAGCTATGATAACTGAACCTAGCAAGATAGTAATTACGACCCAAGAAGTGATGAGTACTTGGGCATGAATTTGGAAACTTCCTATTTGCCAATAGAAGTGTTGGCCTACTTCTACACCCGATATATCGTATAACCCCTTGAGTGTTTTAATGGAACATGGTATAATATTCATATTGTCCTCTGATAAAAATTGAACTTCAAAAAAGGAATTCTTTTGATTCAACCATCTCTTTCTCAACTCAGCAACTTGAAGTATTAATCTTATATTTAGGATACCAAGAAATCACATCAGATCATAATATATATCAATACCCTCTAATATATATCAATATTCCCCTTCTTTTATCTATACAAAACAAAAAAGAATAGTAAGTGATCCCATAAATCTACGCAGTTGCCCAAGAATTCACTATTCTTCTTAATCAACGATTTCTTATATAGAGAGAACGGCCCTCACAAATTGCAAATACTAATTTGTTAAGAATCAATCGAATTGAAGTCATAGTGTCATCGTTGGCTGGAATCGATATATTCGCGAGATCTGGGTCACAATTTGTATCGACTAAAGAAATAGTAGGAATCCCCAAAATGGCACATTCCCGAAGAGCTATATACTCTTTTTGCGGATCAAGGACGATCACAATGTCCGGCAAGCTCGTCATATATTTGATCCCGCCGAGATATCTTTGCAAGGTCGATAATTTTCTCTTCAAGATTGCCACATCTCTTTTTGGGAGATGGTGGAATTTTCCCATCTTTTCTTCTGCTCTTAAGTCTCTAAATTGAGAAAGTCTAGTTTTCGTAATCGACCAATTCGTTAACATACCACTGAACCACTTTTTATTAACATAATGACAACGAGCCCTTATTGCAGCTGATGCTACTAAATACGCTGCTCTTTTTTTGGTACCAACAATTAAGAAGCTTTTTCCCTGACTTGCTGCATCAAAAACTAAATCACAAGCTTCTGATAAAAAGCGAGCCGTTCTAGCGAGATTTGTAATATGAGTACCTTTACGCTTTGCCGAGATGTAAGGGGCCATTTTAGGATTCCATTTCTTAATACCATGACCAAAATGAACTCCCGCTTCTATCATCTCTTTCAAATTGATGTTCCAATATCTTCTTGTCATTTTTTCCACACTTCCTTTTGATTTTTTCTTTTTTTTTCATCCTACCATTCCATTACGGAATTTATTTCTTTTTGAAGATTAAGAAAGAGCCGAAATAGCTTGAAATAAATAATAATTGTTCCGATGTAACCTTCCACTGAGAATTGGCCATTGATACATGGTATAAACGTAACCTTAATGAATTAACTGACTTCTTTTACTTATTAAAATAAAAATCTAAAATCTGACCTGTTAGTGTTCTAAGGTCAAAAGTCTAGTTTAAAGTCAAAAAATCCGCTTTATGTATCCTTAAATCGTATAATTGGGGGTAAATGGGGGTTCTGATGTCTCATAGAAATTGTTTGTTACGTCAGAATCAGAAGAAACTAATTCTGTATGGAGAAACAAAATATCTCTCATTTCCGACGCGAATAGATTTTTTTTTTGAATTTCGAAATAAAGGTTCTTGTCTTGTGGGGAACGATGCACAAATTTTTGGAATCCGGTACCAACAGGTATAATCCCCCCCAGAACTACGTTTTCTTTCAGGCCTTTCAACCAATCAATACGACCTCGTAGGGCAGCTTTTGCTAAAACTCGAGCAGTTTCTTGAAAACTTGCTTCAGATATGAAACTTTGGGTATTCAGGGAAGCCCTTGTTATTCCCAATAAGATTGCCCGATAATAGATCGATTCATCCAAAGCTCGCCCTGCTCGTTCCGCTCGCAATAATCCGATTAATTCCCCAGGTGAAAAAACATTAGACATTCCATCTTCGGAAACCCGCACTTTTGATGTTACTTGGCGTATAATAATCTCTATATGTCTATTATGGATCTGTACCCCTTGGGATCGATAAACCTTTTGGATCTTATTAACCAAAGAGATACGACTTTGGGCTATGGTTAGCTCAGCTCCAATCAAGAATCCCCAGGGGACCCCAAGAATTCTTGGTATACGCTCATTCCAATCCTCAATTCTCCTTTCGAGATTCGGCGATAGTGAATCAATTGAACGCGCTTCAAAGATTTGTTCTACTTTTGGAAGACCTTGCGTTATGTCACTAGATCTCGATTTTTCATATATAAACGTAACTAACCTATCTCCTTTGTAAAGGATTTCTCCATAATGACCATGAACAGTTGCTCCTGTAGTGGCCAAATAAGGCTTAGCTGCTCTTATAACAAAGGAATCAATATTAACAATGAAAATTTGACCAGATTTTTTTATGTGCGATTTAAATAGACATACATTTTCGCAAATAAATTGTCCAAGGTGAATTATTGCCGATGTCTCCTCCCAAGAATCATGATGGAGAAAGTGCCAATTCAAATGGAATGGATCCAACATGATGTTACTATCGAAATTCGAAATCCTTTGATTTTCATCTATTAAAGAGTATTTAAGCCCTTGAAGTACTTGGAAGGTTTGTTTCAAATTGTCAAGGAACAAATATTTTTTTAACAGGATCTGATTATGCGTTAGTAAATAGTAAGATGAAGAAAAATTCGATATACTAGGTACAATAGCAGCTAAGGGCCCAAAAATATCTCGAATAGGAATTCTAGGATTCGATTCTTTTCCCGCATTGGGATATTTCGAATTCTTGAATAAACCAATTCTAGAACAGTTGGATGCCAACAAAATCATCAAAGATTGGTATTCTTTATTTCGATTCAACAAGGTGCCAATAGCTTCTTGATGTTGGCTAAGTGATTGAATCTTCGCCTTGGAATAAAAGGAATTGGTATTGGTGCGATCTAACCTATTATTGGGAATCGGTCCTGCACTTGTCCTATCATACCTTCTTCGTGTATACGAAATAGTGGACTTGACTAACTCAATTCTTAGGAAATCACGAATCAGATCATTTGCTCTTACCTCAACAAGGGAAGCACGAGCCTCCTCTTTTTCTTCTTGTTCCCAATTCACTACTAAGCAAGTTCGAACAAATTGACTATTCGTGTGATAAATTCTTTGAGTTAACTTGCTATTTTCATGAGAAATAAAATTGACAAGTCGAAGTTGGAGATTATCCTCTTCTTGCAAGAGATCCTGCGGGAAAAGTGTTGCTAAATTTCTCCCTTCGTCCATTTCATATGCGACTGCAGGTCGAACCGAAACAAAATACTTTTCCTTGCTCTTGAGAATTTTTTTCCGTTGAACATAGACCCAATTTTTCCTTTTTTTTGATTCCTTAGATTCTTTCTTTTCTCTTTCTGGTGGTATCAAACTACCACCTAATATCTTATCTGCTTCTTCAGGAAAATGAATATCTCCGGAAAAGATTTTGAGTTCCGTATGGCTTTTTTTTCTATTCACTCGGACCAATCCACCTAGTCGACTTCTTGTATTTTTTGTGAGTTGTGTATCCACTCCAATGATACTATTATCAAGTACCTTTAGGGATGAGGATCTGGGCAAGATATGCAGTTCTTGAAGAATGAAAAAAAACCGATCTAGTTCTTTTTGGTATTTTAGACTAAATTCTTTTGTTCCTCGATGCTCAATCAAACCCTCTTTTTTTAAGATGGAATCTTCCTCTGGGCTCCCGTATTCGTCCTCTGAGTCTTCTTCTGAGTCTTCCTCTAAAGTCCCATATTCGTCCTCTGAGCCTTCCTCCGGGCTCCCATATTCGTCTTCTGAGTCTTCATCTAGAGTTCCATATTCGTCCTCTCGGGTCCTATATTCGTTCTCTGGGCTCCCATATTCGTCCTCTGAGTCTTCCTCTCGAGTCCTATATTCGTCTTCTAGGGTTTCATATTCGTCCTCTAGGATCCCATATTCATCTTCTAGGGTTTCATATTCGTCCTCTAGAGTCCTATATTCGTCTTCTAGGGTTTCATATTCGTCCTCTCGGGTCCTATATCCGTTCTCTGGGCTCCCATATTCGTCCTCTGAGTCTTCCTCTCGAGTCCTATATTCGTCCTCTAGGGTCCTATATTCGTCCTCTAGGGTCCTATATCTAAATTTCACAATTCCTGACCCCTTTTTATCTTTTCTGTATCGTGGATCGTCAAAATAAGCAAAAATAGTATTTCTACGTAAAACACCCATAAAGGGTATTTCAATAGAAATCCCCAAACAGGATATTAGTTCTTTCTCTTGTTCTTGATGATATTGTAATGGAATGACGAACCTATTTCTTCGCTTTTTCGCCAATAAATCCGAATTATCTTGAAGAATAGAAGGATAGACAAAATTCCAATGGCCGTTGGACATGATTCTATCCGGCGTTGAATAATCAAGAATTTCCCTATCTTTTTTACCAAAAGTATCCAACAGTCTATGTCTTACTTGATCATTAGCCATTGAGAGGTCAAAGATATATCTTCCGTCAACAGAAAAAGAATAAGTATTCATTTGATCTTGATCCTTGTGGAGCGAAAAAGACGCTATACTGGATCTGCACATACTTACTGACAATATCCATAAATGGCTTGTTTTTGGTAATCGACGAAGATTACCATATTGATATTCGGGCGCATGGTAAACATCAGTACTCCAGTGCATTTCCCCGTCTGATTCGGAATAAATATGCTTTTGTACCCTTTCTTTAAAATGCAAAGTGGACGTTCCGGCACGAATCTCCGCAATTACTTGTTCGGATTCTACATATTGATCATTTTGCACTAGAATCAAGCTTTTTGAGGGAATATTTACACTATATAGAATATCCTGACTCTGAATAGTTACATGCAAGTCTATATAACATAGAAAAGCAGGCTGCCCATGACGGGTACGTGTGGGGTGAACCAAATCCTCATTGAATTGGATTTTTCCATTCGAAGGGGATCGTACAAGGTCGGCAGTACCCCCTGTGAATACTCCACCAGTATGAAAAGTTCTTAATGTTAGTTGAGTCCCTGGCTCCCCAATTGATTGACCCGCAATAATACCTACGGCTTCCCCTAATTCGACCAGATCGCCATGAGTGGGACTCCGACCATAACATAATTGACAGATCCAAGATGTGCTCCGGCAAGTAAAGGGGGTTCTAATATATATTGGTTGTGCTCGAAATGGTTGTGCTCGAAAGGCAGTTATGAATCGATTGACTAATCCAATTCCAATATCTTGATTTCGAGCGGCAATGCATCGTGAACCGATATATATATCGTCTGCTAATACACGACCAATTAGTGTTTGGACAAAAAGTTTTTCCGTCATCCCATTTTGAGGACTCACAGAAATACCTCGGATAGTACCACAATCTCTTCTACGCACAATAATATGTTGAACTACTTCAACAAGTCTACGTGTAAGATATCCAGCATCCGCTGTTCGTACAGCAGTATCTACAACCCCTTTACGGGCTCCGTAGCAGGAAATTATATATTCTGTCAAAGAAAGTCCCTCGCGTAAATTGCTTTGAATAGGTAAATCAATCATTTGTCCTTGAGGATCCGCCATTAATCCTCTCATACCTACTAATTGGTGTACTTGAGATGCATTTCCTCTAGCTCCTGAAAAAGACATTAGATAGACTGGATTAGAAGGATCCGTTATCCGAAAATTCGAATTCATTTCTTGTTTCAAATATTCACTTGTAGCATACCATATCTCAACGGATTGGCGTAATTTTTCTACCGCGTGTACAGCCCCATAATAATAGTGTTTCTCCAAAAGAAAACTCTGTTGTTCCGCGTCTTGGACTAACCATCCCTTAGAGGGTATTGTTAAAAGATCCTCGATTCCTAATGAAATCGATGTAGTAGTGGCTTGATGAAAGCCCAGAGTCTTTATTTGATCCAGTATATGGGATGTATATCCCATTCCGAAATGATCTATTAATCTGCTAATAAGTCGTTTCATAGCAGTTCCGTCTATCTCTTTATTATGAAAGACCAGATTGGCCCGTTCCGCCATACATAAGTACCCCCTTTTTCGGCTGAGTAGGATTCGACAATTGCTGAGTAGGATTCGACAATGGGCCTGAGTCAGTGATTCGAAAATTTAATTAACTTCCTTTCCTTAATCTCAATCTGGATTCGCGCGGCAAAAATGATGATACTAGCGAAATCGGAATGCCCCCCGAAAGGGGCATCGCCGAATCTAACTTCCTTGTTTAGATAGTGTATGAATAGGCCTGACTAAATCCTTGTATGGCTTCCTCTATTTCTCTATAAAAAGAAATATGACCAAGAGTGCTTCGAATGTATATAGAACGGATTTCTTTTTTTCTATTTCCCACTATTAGATAGTGGGCATAAATCTCATGATAAGTCCCCAAAGATTCATATTGAACTTCAATCGGAACTTCTCTTGACCCAATGACGCGTTGATCTAGTTTCCATCGGAGCCACAAGGGACTGTCTAAACTGATTCGTTTCTGTCTATAAGCTCCCAGTGCATCATAGGAACTGGAAAAATGGGGTTCTTTATCTTTCGTATACTTATAATTATTATTATTGTAACTTACTTTTTGATTTGGATAGTTTCCGCAACTATTATATCTATTTGCACAAATACCCCGACGGTTTCCAATCGTTAATACATAAAGTCCTATAAGCATGTCTTGGGTCGGTACGCAAATAGGATCTCCAATAGCAGGAGATAGGAGATTCATATGAGAAAACATAAGTAAACGGGCTTCCGCCTGAGCTTCCAAGGATAAAGGTAGATGAACAGCCATTTGATCCCCATCAAAGTCCGCATTGAAACCCTTACACACTAATGGGTGTAAACAAATAGTACGCCCCTCTACTAAAGTGGGTTGGAAGGCCTGTATGCCTAATCTATGCAGGGTAGGTGCTCTATTCAACAGTACAGGATGTCCCCGCATAACTTCTTGAAGTATTTCCCATACAATGGGTTCCTTTTCCCAAATTTTCCTTTTAGCAATCCTGACATTAGAAGTAGCGCGTTTCGTGATTAAATCGCGAATTACAAATAGCTGAAAAAGCTTTATTGCTATCTCTAGAGGTAATCCACATTGATGTAATGAAAGTGAAGGACCCACAACAATGACAGAACGCCCCGAGTAATCGACCCGTTTCCCAAGCAGAGTCTCGCGAAACCTTCCCTCTTTACCTTCAATTACATCTGAAAGTGATTTGTATACTTTATTGTGACCATCCCTCGTTGGTTGCCCGCGGGACCCACTATCAAGAAGTGTATCCACGGCTTCTTGTACCAACTTTTCCTGGCACATTACTAAATCTGCTGGCGCTAATTCACTTCTTTTTAATAGATAGGCAAGGTTGTTGTTCCGACGGATAACTCTCTTATAAAGTTCATTAATATCCGAAGTCACTACTTTATCCCCAGACCTATAAACAATGGGTCTCAATTCGGGAGGAAGAACCGGTAATAAGCACAAAACCATCCATTCTGGTTCTACATTTGTTTGAATAAAATGTTTCGCCAATTGCATGCGTCTAATCAAAAAAACTTTTCTTATTCGTCTTTTTCTATCTTCCCATTCATCTCCACTATACCCCTCGTCTTCTAATTCCTTCCATTCGACCAAGGAATTCTCTATAATAATTCGCAAATCCAAATCTGCTAATTGTTCTCTAATAGCACCTACTCCTGTCGCAATTTCCCGATTGCGAAATGTTGCAAAGCCTGGGGTAGAAAAAAGGGGAGAAATGCTGTGGTTACAGGATGAAATTTCATCTTCGAATAAACCTCGTAATCGTAAGAAAGTGGGTTTTTTAGCGCTGGGCCTAGCAAAAGAGAAATCGCCGTATACTAGGCCCTCCAATTTCTTAAGGGGTTTATCTAAAAGGTTCGCGATATAACTAGGAAGACCTTTCAAATACCACACATGAGTCACGGGACATGCGAGTTTGATGTATCCCATTTGATATCTTCGTATCCGAGAATCAACAAATTCTACCCCGCATTTTTGGCAAAATCTTTCGTCTTCGTTTTCAGCTACGCTCGCTCGAGAATTTCCACAAGCACAAATTCTGCTTTTTATGGGTCCAAAGATTCTTTCGCAAAACAATCCATCTTTTTCTGGTTTATCGGTTTTATAATGAAAAGTAGAGGGCCTTGTGACTTCGCCAACGACTTCCCCATTAGGTAGGTTTTTGTTAGCCCAAGCCTTTATTTGTTGAGGGGAAACGAGTCCAATTTGGAGTTGTTGATGTTTATATTGGTCAATCATAAAATAGAAATAAGAAAAGAATTTATATTTATTCCGATCAAACTTCCTCCCTATTAACCTGGAAGTTCTTCTCAGATACAAGGAAATGATTCAGTTCTAGAGCCAAAGATCGTAGTTCTCGAACGAGCACTCGAAAAGATTCTGGAGGATCCTCGTGATTAGGTACTCTTTTTCCCCAGATCGTAGCATTAAGTATTCCTTGGCGAGCTATAAGATGATCAGATTTATAAGTAAGTATCTCTTGTAAAATATGAGCAACACCAAATCCTTCTAAAGCCCAAACTTCCATTTCTCCTACTCGTTGTCCCCCTTGCTTGGCTCTTCCTCTAACGGGTTGTTGTGTAACAAGTGAGTAGGGCCCAGTAGAACGTCCATGGATTTTCTCATCAACTTGATGAATTAATTTTAAGATATAGGACTTCCCTATTAGAACAGGTTGTTCGAAGGGGTCTCCTGTTCTTCCATCAAATATTCTACTTTTTCCCGGGTACTCGGGTTCAAATACCCATGGATTTTTTGTTTGTTTACTGGCTTCATATAATTCTGAAAACACAAGTTTTCTTGAAGCCTCTTGCTCATATCTCTCATCAAAGGGTGCTATTCTATAATGTTTCTTTAGCAGATCCCCTGCTAATCCGAGCGAGCTTTCAAATATTTGTCCCACATTCATTCGTGAGGGTACTCCTAAGGGATTGAAGACCATATCAACAGGTGTTCCATCTTGCAAATAGGGCATATCTTGCCTAGGCAAAATTTTGGAAATGATCCCCTTATTCCCGTGTCTTCCGGCTACTTTATCCCCAACTTTGATTTCACGTTTCTGTAAAATATATACACGAACCATTATGTCTAGGGGGTCCCTCTGGATCCATTTCACATCGATAACGCGCCCTCTTCCACCTATAGGTAGTTTGAGAGAAGTTTCTTTTGAAGTGGATACCTCAAGACCAAATATGGCCCGTAATAATCCAGCTTCCGCGATATACGACGATTCGCTCGCTATCTGAGGCGTTAATTTACCTACTAAAATATCGCCAGTTTCTACCCAGGATCCCAACCTAACAACTCCATTTCTGTCCAAATTGCGGAGTAAATGTTCTTCTAGATGTGGTATTTCTTTAGTGATTTTTTCAGCGGAGCCTTGGCTTGTCGTATCCGTCTGAATTTCATATTTTCGGATGTGAAAAGAAGTATAAATATCCTCATATACCAAACGTTCGCTAATTAGTACTGCGTCTTCAAAATTGTAACCTTCCCATGGCATATAAGCTACTAATACGTTTTTTCCTAAAGCAAGTTCCCCACCAACTGTAGCAGCTCCCTCTGCTAAAATTTGTCCTTTTTTAATGGATTTACCCCATGGAACCCGAGGTTTTTGGTGCATACAAGTATTTTTGTTAGAGCGCCGATGGGTAACTAAAGGAATACTTATAGTCTTCCCACTACTTGATAAAAGGATCTTGTGACTATCAGTAGAAATGATCTTTCCCTCGCGTTCGGCTATAACGGAAACCCTCGAATCTAGAGCTGTTTGACGTTCCAATCCAGTTCCAACAATGCACTTCTCGGACCGAGAAAGCGGAACTGCTTGGCGCTGCATATTAGAACTCATTAAAGCCCGATTCGCATCATTATGCTCAATAAAAGGAATGAGAGAACCTCCAATAGAAAAATATTGGAAAGGAAAAATACTTCTAACATGAATCTGTTCCCATGCAATAGTCAGGAATTCTTGACGGTATCTAGCTGGAACAACCTGTTCTTCCTGAATACCCTGATTCAAAGACAAAGAATTTCCTGCTGCTATCATATAATATTCATCTCTATTTGGTGATAAATAAACCACCTGTTTCTCTTTTTTTTCTTTTGCTTTCTCAGATATTTCATAAAATGGACTCTCTATGGATCCCCACCAGTGATCAATTCTCGCATGAATAGCTAAGGATCCAGTAAGTCCAACATTGATTCCTTCGGACGTGTCAATTGGACAAATACGCCCATAGTGACTCGGATGAATATCTCGGCTCCGAAAACTTGCAGTCCTCCCCGTCAATCCTCCAGGACCCAAACAACTCACTTTTCGCCCATGAACAGTTTGTGTCAATGGATTAGTTTGATCAAAAACTTGAGATAAGGGGTATGTGCCAAAAAAGGTCTCATAAGTAGTTATTAATAAAATCGAAGTTGAAGTTGGAGTTACCAAAGTTTGTGGAGTCGGTTTCGATTGACGTATGAATACTCTACGGATAGTTTTTTGAACCGCATGTTGTAAACGATCAAGAGCCAGTCCGAATTGATCTTGTAACAGATCCGCAACCGAACGAATACGTTTATTTTTCAAGTGATTCATATCGTCATCGTCAAGTATACCCGTTCCAAATTTCATTCCAATCAAATGATCCGTAGCGGCCAATACATCTCGTGGTAACAAGAATGTATTGTTCTGAGGTATATCAAGATTCAGTCTCCGATTCATATTTCGTCGACCAATCCTTCCTAATTCACATTTTTGTTGAAAAAATTTCTTTTGTAATTCCTCACATAAGGACTCCGAAAATACCAGGTCCCCACCTACACAAGCAAATTGTTGATAAAACTCCAAAATAGCTTTTTCTTTTGACTCAATCCTCTTCTTCTCCTTAGCATTCGGGAAAGACAAGAGAATTTCAGGGTAGGAAACATTATCTAGAATTTCTCTTAGATTCGAACCCATAGCTGATGATAGAACTAGAATAGATATCTTTTGTTTTCTACTTACGCGAGCCCATATCCTTTCTTTTTTATCAATTGCTAATTCCGATCTTCCTCCCCAATCTGATATTATAGTCCCGGTGTAGATAGAAATTCCCTTATGGTCTAATTCCGAGCGGTAGTAAATACCAGGACTTAGCAATATTTGATTGATCACAATTCGGTATATTCCATTTATTATAAAGGTTCCTAAGGAATTCATTATAGGAATGTTTCCAATAGAAATGGTTTGTTTTTGCACATCGAAACCAAAAATTAATCTCGCAGATACATATAATTCGGAAGAATAGGTGAGTGATTCATACACAGCATCCCTTTCTTTTATTGAGGGTTCTAGCAATTGATATCCTTTCGCAAATAATTGAAATGCAATTTCGTGATCTGGATCTTTAATTGTTGGAAACTTCTCAAGTTCTTCTGCCAAGCCTTGATTAATGAACCTAAAAAATCCCTCGAATTGGATCTGACTAAATCCGGGTATTGTGGACATTCCCTCATTTCCATTCCGGAGCATCTTAATCTTAAGTTTCCTTTTTATCGAAGAAAAATTCCATTATCAGCTCACTCTTCATCAATCCCTATGGATCGATCTAGCAATCATGGAATCTATATTCTGTTTACTGAATCACATGAAATTCTAGGGAACTCCACATACGTATTTCATATATGTATTTCATACATATGAATAGAGACAATTTCGAGGAAAGTTCGAATTTGCCAGGGGTACAAATCGAATGAAAATGAATTGATAAAACATTCCTAGAAAAAAATTCTGCCACTTAATGATATTCTAATCAGATTGGATGGCAAAGATTTCTCATTTTATCTCCTTTCTATGAATGGGATAAAGCCATAATATAATAATTTATAAGCACTAGAAAGTTTGACTTTAGTTCGATTTAGAATAGCACGCTTAGTTTAATTTCAAAAAAGAATTTGAGGGTTCTTTTTTGTTTCGTAGTAGTAGAATTGCTAGAAAATATAGGATTTCATTGTAGAATCCTAAAATAAAGTAAGTCCTTTTTTTTAAGTACATGCCAATCTAGTTATCCACCTCTCCACATATCCCTGCTTTTATCGTAATTTCACTTGGGTGGGCCAAGATGGTCAGGTCATACTCTATATCAGAGCAAATTTCCTTTTTTTATTCAAGATATTTAATGCAATGAAAAATTAAAGCACGATTCCCCATAGAGATATGTACATAAGGGGGATCCATGGATAATAATGCTGTTATGGATAATAATGCTGTTCGGACCTGGAGTTTACCTATACACGGATTAGGCATAAACCCATTCTATTTTATTATGCCATTAAAAGGAAGGGGGGGAGAGAATACTGATTTAAGAGTCGTTCACTACTGCAATTCAAAAAAAAGTAGAATTCTAGTTAATGGTTCCAATTTGTTCTGAATTTTGCAGCCTGTGACTGGAAATCCACTTTTTCTCCTTTTTCATCTCAATAGAAAGAAAAGGGAAGTTTTCTAGTGTTAGCAATGTGTGTTTTAAGATAGAATCCATGGAGGAGAATAATCGAAACTGGATCCAAAAAAAGCAGGAATAGATTTTTGGAAAAATATTGGAAAAAAGTAAGTAGAATTAGATTCAAGATAAAAGAAAGGGGGTTTTAGTAAGAAAACGTGGATGAATACTTGCTCTTTTCTCGATTTTAGATCAGATTTTTTGGCGGCATGGCCAAGCGGTAAGGCAGGGGACTGCAAATCCTTTATCCCCAGTTCAAATCTGGGTGCCGCCTGATCAATAAAATACTTAGGCTTATAGTACTGATCGAACTCGACAAATTCGTACCCCGCATAAGCTGGGGCAAGAGAATAACTAGGCCTGGCGATACTGGATTTTGAGAATCCATAGTTCTATTAGGGTTTGTTTTGTCGGTAGTGGCCCAAACAGCTACCAATAGGGATGAGGTAGCGTTTACTTATTCTTTTATTAATTTGAATTGATTCTTAATTGATTCGAGAATTTAAAACTACGAGGCTAAAATGTCAGAAATCTTGATATTCAAAGGGCTCCTAAGGGGCATTCTTTTTTTTTTCAATCTAAGATTGAAGAAGGGACTCCACGAAGGAATATCAAGACTTCCTAATTATTATACATTTTATTTATCGTACATCTTATGCTACCTACATACACTAAAGTAAGGGCTACTGATTCCGTCGAGAATCAGATTGAATAGGCTGATCAAAAATCAATTTCGGAGTTGTGGATAAAGTCTCCTCATTCTTTCATAGAATGATAGAAAGCGGGGCTGTAGGGTTTAGGTTAAAAATAAACATAGGCAAGGTAGGTATCCAATAAATATTTATCTATCCTAATTTTATGGTATATTCTGACGTCCTTTGCTTATAAAAAAAAGGTAACAAAAGGAAGAAAAAATCTTTCTATTCCCGCGTCTTCCATTCAGGACATCATCCCCGTACTCTTTTTTAAGGAAAAGGGCTATGTATCGTATTTATACTTAATGCTCTCCAATTCTACCAGAAATCCTATAAGAATTTGTTAGGAGTAAACTCCTTGAACTGATTCATCCATAGCCTTAGGGCAGAATCCCTTTTTGACTCTGTACCCTTGATTCCACTATGATTATTGATCAATAGTAGAATAATTTCTTCATAGAAATAGGAGACATAATTTACATGGATATAGTAAGTCTCGCTTGGGCTGCTTTAATGGTAGTCTTTACATTTTCTCTTTCACTAGTAGTATGGGGGAGGAGTGGACTCTAGGGATACTACTAATTGATTGAGTAGTCGAATTGTTGTATCAACTCTTTTCTTTAATTGATCCTTTTGCATTAATCATTTTGCCAAACTTTATTCTTTCTTTCTTTAGTTTTGTTTCACTCCTGTAAGAAACTCTTGTAAGAAGGAGTCGTTCTATTCTACTCTATAGAAATAGAAAGAGCGATTACAGCAATTCATAATTTCTACTAGAAGTGACGAATGGTTAAAAAAGTTCTATACATAAGAAAATTAGACTTTCTTCCACGGAGCTATTCACAACATATCGCACACTTTCCATTTGTTTTATACTCTTTTCTTATTCTTAGAAAAATTTTTATGCTCTTTTGAAGCATCTCGCCGCATGTTTAAGCATGAAAGATTCGCTGATTTTGACTTTTACTTTTTTTCTTTTACTATAGTCTATTCTCATATTATTTTTCTCTCCCTCCATGGATTCTTTCGTGAAGAATTGTCTTCGATTTTTTTATTTTGACTTGATTGAAATTAAGTGGATGCAGTGAAAAAAGAAATTGAATTAGAATACTATTTCAATCTACTAATCTATTCTATGTAGATTCAAGATAATATAATAGAAAGACTCTAAAGTGTGGTAGAAAAAACTATATGTAGTTCTTTCTACCACACTTTATGATTCCAACCAGATCCTTTCATTTAAGACTTGGATTTTTATTTTATTTAATCCCTTTTTCATTTCTTCAATGATTAATTGGAATTCCAATTAATCATTTTGGCTGACTGTTTTTACATAAATAATAAGTAAAAAGGCAGTAGGAACTAGAATGAACAGTGCAGTAGCAATAAATGCGAGAATATTGACTTCCATAACCTCTTTTTTTTTCGCAATAACTCGGGATGTAATCCCATGGAGAGGAAAAAGGGGTATCCTGTAAATTCAAGGGGAGGACTTGCATTCTGATAATACTGAATCAATTCAATATTATGAATATCGGATCTATCAAATCAATTCATGGTTGAGAGTGGAATAGTATAACATAGGAAGATCCCTTATCCATACTAAGACCAAAATTGGTTTTTTGATTGGATTAGGAATTCTCTCTTTTTTTCATCCTTTTCTACTTTTTCTTTTCTATATCTATAACCCACGATCTTTCTTATCTTATCCAATTTCCCTTCCTTTTTCTTATAGTTATACATACAATTATGTATGTATGTATTATATGACCGACTTTCTATGGGTCACATAGACATACAAATAAGCAGTAGAAGTAGAAGTGAGATGGAGAAAAGAGGGCTTAAATAAAAAAAATCGAATATTTTAAATTTAGGAAAAAGGGCGTTTGCTTTGCTTGGTTTTTCTTTTATTTTATTAGGTTACTATCAATATCCACTTTTTGGGTCTAAAGATGAGAGCGGATCCATAAAAAAGGAGTCCGCAAATGGAATGAGAATGAGATAGATTCTTTCCAATTAGTCATTGAACATACACAAACAAAGTTGGAACTACAAAATGGAAGGGGCCTGGTTTAACCCAAAAAGTACTAATTATATTAAATTCACTGTCTAAGAATAAACGAATACAATTTATGTATGGATTCCGATAAAATACCGGTACTCTATTCCATAATCCATAAGAGTCGAATAGGAAGTTAAGATGAGGATGGTATCATCATAAGGATAGAGTAATATCCTAAATTATACTAATCCACGTATGATATGTATGTCTTTCTTTATCAACCGGGAGTAGTGAAAAAAGAAATTCCTATAGGCCTTCCCTCCCTCTTTAATGAAAAATGCGAAATCAAAAAAGTGAAGTAAGGATGCCCCATAGGTATTTGATCTTGTCTCCTGCCCCCTTTTTTTGATGGAAATTTTTTATGGAAAAAGGAAAGATGAATTTACCCATTCATTGAACCCTAGTTCGGGACTGACGGGGCTCGAACCCGCAGCTTCCGCCTTGACAGGGCGGTGCTCTGACCAATTGAACTACAATCCCCGCGGGGTGTATGGCATACCTATACCTATTTTTAAATAGAACCATAAGAAGATTCGATTCGTCTGTCGTACTCTAAGAAATAGACGAATCATATACTACATACCCATATATCGTATGTGGGTATAGTGAGAGTGACATAACTAGTATGTCGCGATTTTTTATCGCTTAAAATGGATGATAATCCACCTTTCAATAAGAAAAACTCTTTTGTTTGTAAAAAAGGAATGAGAGAAATATGGATTAGAAAGAAATTTCCCCCTTTCTCTTTATCCTTTATTTCTATGGATCAGACATTTTTTTTTATGGAAGAAAAAAAATGGATTTAGTTCATATTCACGAAGCCCTAGATTTTTGGGCCGAGCTGGATTTGAACCAGCGTAGACATATCGTCAACGAATTTACAGTCCGTCCCCATTAACCGCTCGGGCATCGACCCAGGAAGAATTTATTCTAGGGTTTTTGATAATCTATGATTAACCTCCTTTCATAATACTCCCTACCCCCAGGGGAAGTCGAATCCCCGCTGCCTCCTTGAAAGAGAGATGTCCTGAACCACTAGACGATAGGGGCATCACTAAACGATAGGGCCATATACAACCGCTCGTCATTATACTATAATGATAGTATGAGCAGTTTTTTAGAATTGTCAATATACTCGAAGAGTATAACTAGATCCAAAGCAAAGAGTCTTTCCTACTTTTCTGTTATGCTTTCTTAGGATTTTTTTTAGTTGATGGTTAGGTTAATTCACGGATCATCTCCTACTTTTTAGGGAAATTCATTTAAAGGGTATAGAATAAGAATAGATTAATAAAAGGGATTCTAGATTAGTTCAGTACAGGTAGTGATTTGATTGATCTAACAGGAAAAAGAGTCCAATTTGATTTCTTTTTTGCAATTTACACTCCGTGCTTCATTTAGTGTTCAGACCAAAAATGCATGCATCCCACACTAAGTCATAAAATTCAAGAAAAAAATGGAGAAATTTTCAAAAACAAAGAAAAAAAGGTGAATAAATAATAAATAAGGTGAATAAATAATAAATTTAGTAGAAAAGTACTTTATCGGATTCGAACCGATGACTTACGTCTTACCATGGCATTACTCTACCACCAAATTAAAAAGCCCTTTATCGGATTTGAACCGATGACTTATGCCTTACCATGGCATTACTCTACCACTGAGTTAAAAGGGCTTTTTATTCAATTCCAAAATTAGCCACTTTGATTTCCCATTATGGGTCTACTGCATAATGTACATAATATATGTACATATAGAGATATATGTAGAGATTATATATGTATATATCGAGATCGAGATATAGAAGTTTATTCATGGCAAGGTTCAAAATCTTGAGAAAATCAAGAAAAATAAGAAAATCTTTCATATTCTCTCTTATCACTTGCACAAAGTAGAGGTTTTTTTTTATTTTATTATATAAAAAAATACGTATAATAAAATACGTGAAGAGAGGGTTGACACAATAAAAAATTATTACTATAATTATTAGTATAGTAGTATCCAATATACTTGAAGAGGGTAAGTTCATAGGTATGTAAACACGATCTCGGACGACTCACTAAACCAAAGCACGAAAGTTAGATTGTTTAGAGGAGGTGAACAAATATGAATCAATTTTTGAATATGAATCGATTTTTGAATCGGATAATACAAAAGGCCAAAAAAAAGGCCAAAGGGGCAATAAGAGCTGCTGTCAAAAAAATGGTATACTTTTTCTTTTTTATCTTTAGGCTATTGACTTTTCACGTGCTCAGAACGTTCTGCAGAATTAGGGACTTTTTTCTTCTATTGGCTGATCTTATGATGAGAATTTTCTCCATTTATGTTTTATTTCCTTTAATTGTAATTGGGTGGGGTATAAAGGAATTCGCGCTCTTCATATACCCATATGGCTGGTTAGTAATTTTCAGTGAGATACTTCTTATCTGTTTTGGTGAGAGATTGCAACTATTTTTAACAGGCATCTCTTGGAAAAACCTTCGAGTTCAAAACTTTTCCATTTTTCTTAAAAAGTTTTGGACGGATTTGTTGAAGCGATTTTTAACAGGTACCCCTTGGAAAGGGGGTACTTGAATATTCTCCAAGGATTCTAGTTGGTGCATTTTGAACAAACTATGTTAGAGTTTTAGCAACAATTTGCTTGTAAAAAGTGGGCAGTAGAATTTATATTGCAGAGTAGAAAAATTATTCTACTGCCTGCCCAACAAAAAATAATAAACCATACCCTACATACCTAACTCCTCCCGGCTATGGGTTTTCTGTTTCCGAAGACTAGGAAAAAAGGAGGATTCTGTAACCCTAAGGGTTCGATGGTATATGGATATGAAAAATATAAGATTTCCGATCCTAGCGGGAAAAGGAAGGGAACAGATACCCAATATGATTCTTGAGAGGAACATTTGGTAATGGTCTTGGTCCTCTATGCTTTTTTTATGTGTTCTTAGTTCTATTCATCTTCTTTGATTCTTTTAAACAAGAATCTAATAAACTAGAATTGAGTGGAAAAGAGGGGAGGAAATTAGTAAATGGAGAGGATCGACTAACCAGAGACATTTAGGATCTTCTTTACATCAGGTAAATCCGTCGGGTCCTGTCCGCCTTTCTCTTTAAGTTACGACTCTTTGTTTCTTGCTTCTCTCAAGCCATAGGGAAAGTCTATGATGAATTTTTGAAATTCATCTCACTCTTTCTCTAGGGCTCGGACTTCATGATAAGTGGGGGAAGAAAACATCTTCCCCAATTTCTTTGTTCAGAATTGAACAAAAAGGAAAAGGAAGAAAGGGATTTATGGGGGCAGTGCTGCCCCCTATATCTCCTAGTGTATATTGTAGGAATAATCAAACTATTCCTTACAGCAGTCTGGCACACTTACGTCCTCGCAAAGCAAATAATGATCATTGTAGTCGTAACCATAGAATAAGAATACGACCCTAATCGAAATGCATACATTAGGTTCATACGCTATTGGGATGGTAAGAAGATATGTATTTTACAGACCAGAGAGGCTATCTAAACCCTAAAATAAAGGCCCGCGATCGAAGTACCAATCGCTCACTGTCATGAACCTTCTCCATTTGATTCAATAAGGGGGAATTAGCCTCCTTCTCGAATGGCTACCCTTGACAAAGGGTAGCGTTGGTATCATAATCTACATGTAGCGGGTATAGTTTAGTGGTAAAAGTGTGATTCGTTCTATTAATAACTGAATTTGAAATGATATACTTAAGGTGTCCTTAAGTTTTTTATATTCCGATGAAAACTTTAGTTCTTATAAAGGATTTAATCCTTTTCCTCTCAATAGCATATTGAGGAAGAATATACATTCTCGCGATTTGTATCCAAAGACTAATGGAAATTGCATCCAAAATACAAATTGGATTATGAGTACAGAGTCGCGAAGCATAATTTTGCATTGGATTAAGTATTCCCATTTTTTAAATATGAGTAAAGGATCTATGGATGAAGATACAAAAAAGTTTATTTCCAATCGTAACTAAATCTTCTTTTGTTAAAAAAGGAAATGGAAGCCAAATAGCTAAAAAACGGTAGTTTTGGTTTACTAGAACCATCAGCATATTGTTTCAGCTCGGTGGAAACCCAATTCTTTTCCTCAGGATCTCTTGAATAAAATTAGGGAACGAAGTAAGTAGATTAGATAGATTTAGTATAATTTCTATTTCCTACTCTATAGGGATCATCTAGAAAGCGGAGAGCTTTGGTTCCATTCAGATAGAAAAGCTGACATAGATGTTAAGTGGTGAGAATATCCATAAAGGAGCCGAATGAAATCCAAATTTCATGTTCGGTTTTGAATTAGAGACGTTAAAAATAATCAACCAACGTCGACTATAACCCCTAGCCTTCCAAGCTAACGATGCGGGTTCGATTCCCGCTACCCGCTCCATTCTGTATAAAAGGACTATTCTATTTGTCTAGACATGGTAGAGGCCTGTATTCAACCTTTTTCGTCCACCAGTTTCCGGCCCTCCAGAGCGGAGTAGAGCAGTTTGGTAGCTCACGAGGCTCATAACCTTGAGGTCACGGGTTCGATTCCCGTCTCCGCACTTAGCTGTCTGTATAAAAGGACTATTCTATTTGTATGGATATGGTAGAGGGCTGGGCGGTATCCAACCCTTTTTTATTCATTAGTTCCCGGCCCTAGAGGGCCAAATTGAGCAGTTTACAAAGTCACTTGCCCCTACAAGAAGAACTCTCAAGGCTCCTTCCTACCCTGCAGAAAAGAAAAATGAAATGAAAGAAAGGCACAGTCTACCTCCCTTCCCTTTAAAAGCAGTTTGCCAGTTGTTCGTCTCGGTGAATCCCTGATTTAGGGAGTCCTGTTGGCGAGTTCGATTCCCGCCGCCGGAGCCCCCTTTTTTTTGAGTGGGGTGCAAAGGAAGGGTAAGATAGTAAGGGATACGGTATTAGACTAACACCTACTTAATTTAATATAAGTAGTTAAGTAGTCAACTAGACGAAATTTTTTATCATAGTACCTTACTAAATTAAGCTGGCGAGCGGCGGGAATCGAACCCGTATCTTCTCCTTGGCAAGGAGATGTTTTACCAT